TGTATATGTAAATCCTAGATGTGAAACTAGGCATAAATCGTAGTATAAAACACAAAAATCCATAAAAAAAGAAATAAAGATTGGTTGAACTTGAAAATTTCATCATTCAATGTGTAGTGTAAATGATTGAATTGGATTCATTTGAGTGGTACAAACTAAATCGAATGCTAACTCCATTTATTTATTATTGAATTAACTGATCAATTTGATATCGGACATATTTTTTCGGTACTATTCAAAAATTTCGACATATTTTACTTTATTATTATGAGAATAAATCCTACTACTTCTGGTCTTGGCGTTGGCGTTTCCACGCTTGAAGAAAAAAACCTAGGGCGTATCGCTCAAATTATTGGCCCGGTATTGGATGTCGTTTTTCCCCCCGGCAAAATGCCTAATATTTATAATGCTTTAGTAGTTAAGGGTCGAGATACTGTCGGTCCACAAATTAATGTTACTTGCGAGGTACAACAATTATTAGGAAATAATCGAGTTAGAGCTGTCGCTATGAGTGCTACAGATGGGCTGATGAGAGGGATGGAAGTGATTGACACGGGAACTCCTCTAAGTGTTCCAGTCGGAGGAGCTACTCTTGGACGAATTTTCAATGTTCTTGGGGAGCCTGTTGATAATTTAGGTCCCGTAGATACTCGCACAACATCTCCTATTCATAGATCTGCGCCTGCCTTTATACAGTTAGATACAAAATTATCAATCTTTGAAACAGGAATTAAAGTAGTGGATCTTTTAGCTCCCTATCGCCGTGGAGGAAAAATAGGGTTATTTGGAGGAGCTGGAGTAGGTAAAACAGTACTCATCATGGAATTGATCAACAACATTGCCAAAGCTCATGGAGGCGTATCCGTATTTGGCGGAGTAGGCGAACGTACTCGTGAAGGAAATGATCTCTACATGGAAATGAAAGAATCTGGAGTGATTAATGAAAAAAATATTGCAGAATCAAAAGTGGCTCTAGTCTATGGTCAAATGAATGAACCCCCGGGAGCTCGTATGAGAGTTGGTTTGACTGCCCTAACCATGGCAGAATATTTCCGGGATGTTAATGAGCAAGACGTACTTTTATTCATCGACAATATCTTTCGTTTCGTCCAAGCAGGATCAGAAGTATCCGCCTTATTAGGGAGAATGCCTTCTGCAGTAGGTTATCAACCTACACTTAGTACAGAAATGGGTTCTTTGCAAGAAAGAATTACTTCTACCAAAGAGGGATCCATAACTTCGATCCAAGCAGTTTATGTACCTGCGGACGATTTGACCGACCCTGCTCCTGCCGCGACATTTGCACATTTAGATGCTACTACCGTACTATCAAGAGGATTAGCTGCCAAAGGTATTTATCCGGCAGTGGATCCTTTAGATTCCACGTCAACTATGTTACAACCTCGGATTGTTGGCGAGGAACATTATGAAATTGCGCAAAGAGTTAAGCAAACTTCACAACGTTACAAAGAACTTCAAGACATTATAGCTATCCTTGGGTTGGACGAATTATCCGAGGAGGACCGTTTAACTGTAGCAAGAGCACGAAAAATTGAGCGTTTTTTGTCACAACCCTTCTTCGTGGCAGAAGTATTTACTGGTTCTCCAGGTAAATATGTTGCTCTCGCAGAAACAATTAAGGGGTTTCAATTGATTCTTTCCGGAGAATTAGATGGTCTTCCCGAGCAGGCCTTTTATTTGGTGGGTAACATTGATGAAGCTACCGCGAAAGCTATGAACTTAGAAGGGGAGAGCAATTTGAAGAAATGACCTTAAATCTTTGTGTACTGACTCCTAATCGAATTATTTTGGATTCAGAAGTGAAAGAAATCATTTTATCTACTAATAGTGGCCAAATTGGTGTATTACCAAACCATGCCCCTATTGCTACAGCTGTAGATATCGGTCTTTTGAGAATACGCCTCAATGACCAATGGTTAACTGTGGCTCTGATGGGCGGTTTCGCTAGGATAGGTAATAATGAGATCACTATTTTAGGAAATGATGCAGAGATGAGTACTGACATTGATCCGCAAGAAGCTCAACAAGCTCTTAAAATAGCTGAAGCTAACTTAAGTAGAGCTGAAGGTAAGAAACAGGCAATTGAGGCGAATCTAGCTCTCAGGCGGGCTAGAACACGAGTGGAGGCTATCAATAATATTTCCAATAAATAAAAATAATCAATCAAAAGAAGTTTTTTATCTTTAGAAGTGGAAGTTATTTATTATACTATACATACCCCATTTAAATTCTGCTAATTGAAATGGAATACAGTTAAAGTCTAATCTGATACAACTAAAAGAAAAAGTATGGTAGAAAAACTTATTAGATACCATTGACTCCGGTATCTAATGAGTTCTACCTACTATTGGATTTGAACCAATGACTCCCGCCGTATGAAAGCAATACTCTAACCACTGAGTTAAGTAGGTTATTTATCACCAAAAAGGATCCATTACTTGGGAATTATAGATGGAATATTATTTATAAGCAATACCAA